TTTTTTATTTAATTTAGATTTTTTATAAATAAATAGAAATAACGTAAGAAATTTGACTTATATTAATAATAAAATAAAATTATAATAGAACATTATATATTGAAGAATATTTCAATTGAAAAAAGATAAAAAATTTGAATTGGCACGTTATGTGTAATCCAACTATAGTAATTCTTTTTTGTAATGACTTTTTGCCATAGGGAGAGATGGCTGAGTGGACGAAAGCGTCGGATTGCTAATCCGTTGTACGAGTCATTCGTACCGAGGGTTCGAATCCCTCTCTTTCCGTTTCTGTTGATGATTTACTATTTTTTTATTTCCTTTTCGAATTTTTTGAATTCTTTTGATTTATTCATTATTCATAAAAAAGGAAGGAAACTCCTCTTTTATTCTTCGCGTCCGGGATTACGTCCTGGGTCATTAGATAGAAATCCGAAAATGAAGAGAGAAACAAAGAATATCACTACTGTGTAAACGAAGAGTTTGAGAGTAAGCATTACAAAATCTCCAAGATCTTTTTGTGCAAAAAAGAGAATAGGTTCCCCCATATAATATATTCTATTTTGACACCGAGAATTAAAGTAGTTTCTGTAAACCGAAAAAAAATATAAAAAATAGCTTTCCTACCCCAAATTTTGGAGAAAAGACCTCCTGGGGTCTTTAGCGGAAATTTTTGTTATGGCGAGAAAGGAGGTGATTCTTTTTTTTTAGGCTATCCAAGACTTTTTATATTTGAATCGAGAGCTCATACTATAAGGCGTATCTGATCTTTTCATTTATTAGTATAATCGTATTAGAATTTTTTCTCAAACAAAGCATTCATTTTTCAAGGACAAGATTTTAAATCTCATCGAAAACTTACAGCAGCTTGCCAAACAAAAGCTAATAGAAAAAAGAGTAGAGGTATGACTGGCATAAAATCGACGATTGGGCTCAAAAATGCATAGGCCTCGGGCAATTTGGCGAATAAAATGCTACTCAAAGAAAGGGCAGAATTAAGACAAATACAGACCAAACCAAAGATATTAAGCATAGCAGACATCTTTTTTCTTGCAGATTATTGCATTTTGATTGAGTTATTGATAGAAGATACGCGAAAAATGAAGAAAGCAAAGTAGATTGAAAATACTTTCTTTTTTTTTGAACTTACTTAATCAAAAACTCTTCCATTCTCAAAAAAAAAGAGAATAGAAGAAATCATACTTTCATACATTATCTTAATTGAATTCTATGTAATGATCAAGAAATTTAGTTTAATTCTATATATACACGTGTGAAAATCCTAATAAAAATCGACTGGATTCTATCGATAGTTGGGCTGGAATTGACGAATAATCAATAAGAATATTATTCTAGATTTGAAATCTAAGTGGGGCGTGGCCAAGTGGTAAGGCAACGGGTTTTGGTCCCGCTATTCGGAGGTTCGAATCCTTCCGTCCCAGAGCATCCGCATTCTATCTTTTTTACAAACCGAATTGAGTTCAAAACCCACATAGATATAACTAGATCTAATTGTGATCTAATGCAGGCAAGATAGGATAATAGATTCGATTTTTTGCTTTAAGTTTAAAAATGAAAGAAGGGGGGTTAGACGGACGGACATATACCGCTTTATTTATATGTAAGGAGTTAGGTTACTTATGTCGTGTGTGTATTTCTATCTAAATTTTATAAACTATTGATATTATCAAACATGCAGTAGGATTGATTAAAGCTCCTATGCAAACCATGTTGAGGTAAAATATCTAGGAAGAACAAATATTTCATTTAGGTCTGTTTCGTTTTGTACCTAGACCTAGAAAGTTTCTGATATTGTAAACAAAGAGTACTTCTTTTCGGGGGGGTTATAACTCCCGACGGGATTGGGGCAAGTAGATAGGAGTTAATCAACAACAAAAGGTGTCAATTTATCTACCCGAATCTCATTTCGAATATAATTATCAAAATACATACGTAACATGTGTATTTTGAAACTCCATTTTTAGATCTTTCATATTTTGCTCGTTATAAAATAACGAATGAATAAGTATAAATTTATGTAATGGTTGAAAGTAAGGGTGATTCCGACACTCTATTCACCTTAATGGAAAACGAATTGAACCCGAAAAGAAATACGTAACGTATAAAATGAGGAAATATTCTTATCTTATTGATCTTATCTATATAACATAACCTTTGATCTCAGTAAGAAGGGTTGACGGTTTTTGTGAAAAAAATCATATTTGTTTTTCCAAGTTATAATTTCGATATAGCTATCGCTTTTATTGAAATAAAGCATTAATGGCTTAGTTCGAGAAAAATGGATTTCTTTTTGTCTTTTATTGTAAATGAAAAAAATCCCAATACACTCATGATGCTGAATTAGGAATCTTTTTTACATTTATGCACTTACTTAGCTTATTTTTATATATAACTACTATAATAATATAACTTTCTATTTCGAATTTATATTTCAAACCCTATACTCCTAGTATTAGAAAAAAAATAGCTATATAAAAATCTATTAATTTCATTCTATACGCTATACGTATTACCTATTACCTATTCTTTTTTTATATTATTATTATTTAATTTGATTAGATTTTTAATGTATTATTTACATTAATTAATGTAAATAATAATTAAATTAATTAATGTAAATAATAGCATCTTTGTTTAAATATTTTTTTAATATATACGAAAGTATAGATTTCTATGTACCGACTAAACCAATGACTATTCATGATTCCATAATTGAATCACTTTTATACCGGTTCAAAATTTGAGGAATGTTATGGTAAAACTTCGTTTGAAACGATGTGGTAGAAAGCAACGTGCGACTTGAAGGACATGATCTAGTGTGGATTTTTATATCCACCATTTTATATAGAAAAAGGTGCTCTTGGCTCGACACCTCCTGTTCCATTAGACTATAACCCCCGAAAAGTGTGGGTTATAGTTAATTCGTGGTGGAGCTCGAGTAGAAAGTCTTGATTCATTTCTTAAGAGCAAGAATCCAGGGTTAGTGTGAATCAATAAATTAGAACAACTTCGTAAGTATATTTTTGATAGAGAAATCGAAAGGATCCAATCCCATCAAGTTTCCAATCAAAAGGGAAATTTTGTTGGAATCGATAAACCCTTTTTGAGAAAAAGTATATCGTGAGAGAATCAAGCGTTTGTATGATTCTGTTCTTTGATAAATAATCACAAAAAGGGTATGTTGCTGCCATTTTGAAAGGATTAAAGATCAACGAAGTAATGTATAAACCTAACGATTCAAAGCAAAGAGATTCCGAAACAAGGAAAGGCCCTTTTCATTCTCAATTGTATCAACACCTGGATTAGAATGAAGAATTCAAATAGAGGTTAAATAAGCCAGACAAAGGGGGGTTTAGAGACCACTCAATAAATGAAATGTTTCTTTTGAGCTATTTGAGAGTTATTCAACTTGAGTTATGAGTGCAAATGGTTTTTTACGGAAAGAGGAATAAGAGCAAAAGGGTACTTAATTCTTAGTCTAATTAATTTGATGATTTTATGGATCTATTTGCCATTAGAATTTTATATCTACACAACTTGAAAAAAAAAAGAAGAATAAAAAATCATTTTTCTTGAGCCGTACGAGGAGAAAACTTCTTATACGTTTCTAGGGGGGTATTATTCATATAATCTATCCCAATGAGCCGTCTATCGAATTGTTGCAATTGATGCTCGATCCCGAAGAGAAGGAAGAGATCTTCGGAAAGTTGGTTTTTATGATCCGATAAAGAATCAAACTTATTTAAACGTTCCCGCTATTCTCTATTTTCTTGAAAGGGGTGCTCAACCTACCGGAACTGTTTATGATATTTTAAAGAAGGCAGCGGTTTTTAAAGAACTTCGCCCTAATGAAATTTAATTCACTTAATGAAATACAACAAGAAAGAGACTTGAGCGAGGCGTATATGGTTTGATACTTTCTTTTTTTGATATAATCCTTTCTTTATTATTCACCTCTTTTTTTCTCTATATTTATATGTCTATAAAAAAGATCAAGTGAACAAACGAAAAAAGTTATATTGACCAAGTCACTAACTGTAGGAATTGGATCTAGCAATAGACAATTCCGACATTCCTTTCAACTAGATGGTTTTCCTTGGAACTATATTCAAAAAAGAATGAATGATTTGACGTATAGTTATTGATCTTTTTTCGACTTATTTTTGATTTCTATCGACATTCCTTTCTAAGTATTGTACCTTATTTAGATAGTGCCAATCCAACAAAAGTTCTTTTTTATTTGTTCAATTGATTCTTTTATTATCTTACATTCAATGAAATTTCTATTATTTCTTTTTTTTTTTAACAGACATATTGACAAGAGTGTAGTGAACAAATATAATTCAAGTGTAAATGGGTCCAGTTTTTTCTATTTGTCCTACATACAAAACACAATTTTTGTTTTTTACTTTATTCAAAGTTCTAAAAAAATGAAAAAAAATCTATCTATATAATTTAATGAATGAGAATATCTAAGAAGTGCTCTATCATTTTTTTATTTGAAAATTTCTTGTATTGTCAGCTGATCTTCTTTTTATTAGACTATAAAACGGACTTTCGTTTTTTATATTTTTTGCTAATTCAATGCTTTGGTTGTCTTGTCTAATTTCTTTAGTTTGATCTCGATTATATCTACATACTATACTCTCTTTGGGTTGCTAACTCAACGGTAGAGTACTCGGCTTTTAAGTGCGGCTAGGGTCTTTTACACATTTGGATGAAGTAAGGGATTCGTCCATACCATCGGTAGAATTTGTAAGACCACGACTGATCCTGAAAGGAATGAATGGAAAAAAGAGCATGTCGTATCAATGGAGAATTATGCAAAAATTTCGTTATTATTAGATCGGTACAAAAAATTTAGTTGAATTTTTAGAACGAAACGAAATTAATTCAAAATTGGGTCAATTGAATACATGGATCGAGCCTTATGGCTCTAATTAGAGGGAAAAAAGCAACGAGATTATGTTCTTAATTGG